CCACGATGCTGGTATTTACTGAAAAATTTTTACTAAAACTAAAATGTGAGAAGAATCTGAATCTCTTGGATGTCTAGACTCTTAAATGTATAGAAAAAAAAGAAGTGTAGAAAACAGATTTGGAATATTTTGCTTATGTACAAAATCAAATAACAAACATTCTAATTGGATCAGTGGATCATTTTTCAGTCATTCATTGAATGATAAATCACTACAAGTGACGGAGATATACGATTTAAATAACGGAAGATCCAATATTTAAAAATGGTATCGAGAATGACTGGAAAAGTGGAAACAAGCCCAGATATAATTTGATCATTATGAGCAAATCCAAAATCTTTGTAGATAGAGCCAATCATTAGTTCCCAACCGTGGGGTGAATGGAATCCTATACATAAATCGGTTAATAAAAGAATAGAAAAAGCTTTTATTGTGTCACTTAAGTTATATAGGAATTCTTGCACCCAAGAATTAAGAATAATAAGTTTTTCATTACTTAGAATAGAATAACCACTTAAAATAATGAAACAGATTAGATTTGTTGAGAAGTGAAAAATCGTATGGATACCAACCTCATTGTACATCCTGATCAATTCGATCGTTTCTTGGTGGATTCCGATACGAAATTTTTGTAAATGTGTTTCCGGATATTCCTTTATCAGTTCGTCCAAGAGCAAAAGTTCTTCTAATTCTAGGAATTTTTCTAGAATACTCTTTTCTTGGATATCATTGAAAAGGGTTTCGGATTTCCTAGTATTCCACCAATTAATAACCCAAGATTCCAGACTTTTATTAAATGAAAAGGGGATCCACCATAGCAAAAATACTAGAGATGTAAGATATGGAAGGGGAATGAATATTTTTTTTTTTCCATTTTTCGTCTGTGAATTTTTAATGAACTCACCTCATTGGTTGACTCTATACGATCTAATATTTATATCAAGCATAAATTCTATTACAAGGTTTCGAACTTATTAATCTATTCCCTCTTTTTTATTTGTGAGTCACTGGTTAGCCCTTGAATTTAGAAAGACTACAGAAAGAGCCTAAGAAAGCGTACACGAATGAGGAAAACAATATTGTTTCCGGATATGTCAATTGCTCAAATTCGAAGCAATTCCTTCTTTGCGGCGAATGTCCAAAAGCGCCACTTCAAATTAGGATTTCGAAATAAAAGAATTGCTTTCTATATTTGATATTTTGAAAAAAAAATTGCGGACAAAAAAAGTTTTATTTTTTTTATAATTGTTTGTATTATTTTTTTTATAATTGTTTGTATATTTGATATATATATATATATATAATACAATACATTTTCTTTGGTTCATCAGTATTGTGAAAAAATTCCAATTAGGTTGTGCTATCGAACAAAAGAGGACTCTTGGATTTTTTTCCTTCTGCTAAGAAAATGTTCATTCCTCAGTTGATTTCAAAATACTTCAATTGGTACACGCAAAAAATAGGCCAATTCCGCGGCTTTTTGTTCCATTTCTCGTGGAGTCAAATTCTCATCAGTACAAGTCAAAGGAATGGCCCCCTGGCCTCTGATTTCCATATAAAGGACACGCCGAGCATAAATACCGTCTTTAACTTCTATTCTGATAGACTGAATATCGTTCATAAGGAATCGGAGTAAGATGCGCCGATTTTTTCCAGGAAATCCCCAACGAAAAATGCACACTATTCCTTCTTTTCTATCGAATCGATCATAACCACTCCCTACATTCCAAGAAATTGTACACCACAAATAAGAGCTAATAAATAAACCGGCGATCCCATAGAAAGACATCACGACCCCTTGTGGAAAAAAAATTATTTGCTGAGCCGGAAATAAAGATATTAAATTTCTGTCAAGATAACTGGAAATTCCAACCAATAAAAACCCCCAAGAACCTAAAAAAAGTATAAAGGCCCAACAGAAATTACTTGTTTTTCGAGACCCCGCTATAAACTCTATCCATATATGTTCTGATCGAGAACTCATACTAAATTCAGTTGCATTTTATTGGAAGTAGGAGACTAGCCTAAATTAATTTGATCTTACTTTTTTCCAAAGTAACTTTCATCAACTCGCATTATTATGATGTGAACCTTTAGGAGGAATTCATGAAATGAAATTCGTTAGATCTAAAATAATAGGAGCCCTTTCCTTTCTTTCATATGATCCGCTATCTGTCCAATCTCGACTTATTTTCAAATAGCTCATTTCCTCACATATCCTATTTACGCTTGCCTAAGTTTCATTTATGTTGGTTCATTTATGTTTGAAGGAAGTCGCGTTTTATATGATATTATACTAAATAGATATTTCAAGTCTAAGTCTTGAAAAATATATAAAATTAAATTTGCCCCATCAGATCTAAAAAATCTTGTTTGTTTGAACATGAAGAGATAACGAAGCCATTGCAATTGCCGGAAATACTAAGCCTACTAAAGGCACAAAAATAGAGGGTAAGTTGTTGAGAATTGTCATAGAATGGGCACCTCGATTTAATATTTGTACCTGTTATTTATTGTTATAGTTATATTAATTTTTTTATTTATTATTGTTATATTATATTGTTAAAAATATATCTTAAAATCATTATAATTCGTATAAAATTCTATTAAGTTAAGTATATCTAAGTATATCTAAGTGAGTATATATGAGTATAGATGAGTATCTATAATAAAGTGCAAGGAGTGGAGAACTAACTAAATGAATTTAGTCCTCTTTCTACATATAAAATATATGTATGATAATCCATTTGTTTGTTATTCTTCTTGTATTATCTTTTTCGTGTCGTATAATTTGAATTTTAATAACGAATAAATAATTTTTTCCGCTTCTAAATTACCGAAAAACTCGTTCCAATTCGAGGAAGCAAGAGGGATTTTTAGTAAAGGGATTCGGGGGATTATAGAAATACGGAAGACTCCATATTTTCTATACAATACATAGGTAAGAAAAGAACATGAAATTCGTTTTCTTTAGTATTTACCTTGTCCAATTGAATTTCGCGGAAGAAAGAATTCACTCTTTTATCTTGTTGATAGAGGTTTCCTAATTAGTAACTAATTAGTAATCAGAACTATCGACAAAAAAAAAAAAATTATTTACATGATTCTTTCTACAATTGACTTTTATGTCACCAAAAACAATCCAAGGAATCTATTTTTCCTTTGATTCTGATATTTGATTCTGATAAACGATAAATAAATATTTGTTCGCCATAAATTAAAAAACAAAATTAATTAGTTAATTTAATTAACTAATTAATTTAATTAACTAATTAAGGCCCCCCTCTTTATTTATGATTCATTTATTTATGATTCATTTATTTATGATTCAAAGGAAAGAAAGCATGGAGCTGAAATAACTCATTCAGAACACTTTTTAAAGGATTACGTGGTACGATTGGATCGAATAAGCCCTTATGGAATAAAAATTCGGCCGCTTGTGAACCTTCAGGTACTATTTTATTCAATGTTTGTTCAATTACTCTTTTACCGGCAAATGCAATGTAGGCGTTGGGTTCAGCAATAATGATATCCCCTAACATACCAAAACTAGCTGTCACCCCACCAGTCGTAGGAGATGTAAGGATTGATACATAAAATAACTTTTTATTCGATTGATAATGATATAAAGCGGAAGATATTTTAGCCATTTGCATCAAGCTCAAACTTCCTTCTTGCATGCGTGCTCCTCCGGAAGCACACACTAGAATAAGCGGTACAAATTTATTGGTAGCATACTCGATCAAACGAGTGATTTTCTCGCCTACTACGGATCCCATACTACCCCCCATAAATTGAAAATCCATAACCCCAATTGCGACGGGAATGCCGTATAGCCGACCTGCGCCTGTTTGAACAGCCTCGGTTAATCCCGTGTTTCTTTGATAAGAATCAATACGATCTTTATAAGGTTCCTCCTCCGAATGAAACTCAATGGGATCCAAAGATACCATGTCTTCATCCATAGGACCCCACGTTCCGGAATCAATCGAAAGTTCAATTCTATCTGAACTACTCATTTTCAAATGATATCCACATTGTTCACAAATATTCATTCTTGACTTCAAAAATTTCTTATAATTTAATCCATAACAAATTTCGCATTGAACCCACAAATGCCTGTATTTTTGAGTTACATCAAGATCATTAGAACTTTCTCTTATAATTAAATCACTACCATTTGTACGAGTTTTTAAACGGGAATTCCCTTTTTCAGTACTATTTCCGCCTTCACCACAAATGGAACTATAACTATAATTGTCACTACCACTTAAAATATAACTATCAATACAGATTTGAGAACAAAGATAAATGTCAATGCAATTATTGATGGAATTATTCCAATTATATTTAGTATCATACATATAATGATCATAGTAGGAGTCGTTACTCCTAGGCCCATTATTCAGATAATTAAAATTCCAATAACTATAAAAAAAACTTTCTAATTCATTCAGAAAGGAATGATGCTTGTCAATCTCAAAAACTTTATTTTCAATATCCAAATATATGGAATAACGGTTCCTATTATTATCTCTAACTAAAAAAGTATTATCATCATTGAAATTCCGAATATCCCTGACACCGACTAAACGATCAACATTATTGTCACTAGAACTGTCATTATTGCTCCAACTATGGGTGTTTTTATTTGTATCATTTATAATCGGATCTTCACTTACACTGGTATTTTCAAGAGGATCAAGACTACCCCTTGATTTACTTAACTTACATCTGTATTCTAACTCCCCCTTGGATACTATCGAACTGAACCACCCTTTTTTCATAAAGCTTTCTTTCCGATATTTAATTTACATCAAAAAAATAAATGAATAATCATTCGATGAAAAGAAAACTCATTTCAATATTTCTCAATATTTCATTTCCGCTCAGAATACGCATATCGATTCAATCACTAGAAGTATTAACTAATATAACAAAATAAGGAGTAGGTTTTGAAAAAAAAAAATGATTTCTTTTGCTTTTGTAAGAACCCGAAG